TCAGAAACGGGATTTAAATACCTAAGCACGAAGTTCTATTTTTGGGCAGAGAGTTTTGACGGATACGTTTTAACAAAATAGCTAAAGTTATAATAGACGAGTTGTGCAAGAATCTATAGGTTTTCTTAAAAAAAAAAAAAGAAAGGATAATCAATAGGGCATTTTTATTCTATATCGAATAGAAACATGCCTTTTTTTGTTCTTGCTTTAACAAGCATTTTTTCTATAGTATTAAAGTATTAATGGAGTTATAAAATAAAAAACAGTTATAAAAAAATGAACTAAAAATTTTTCTATCTATGCTATGATCCGTTGAATTAATAAAAGGCCCGGCGAGGTAGTGACCAGGCCAGGCCGTGGGACTAAAAGGCCTTTCGCAAGAAGTCTTTCTGGTTTTATTTATATGTATTGAACTTTTTTTATTGAATCCTTAGTTGAGTTGGACTTTCGGATAAACCTTGTAGTCTATCTTGTATCTATTTATATTTTTTTATTTAACTTATATTTATTCTAGTTATTTCTATATGTATTTATATATTATAAATGCTATATCTCTTTGTATACATAATATGTTTGTATACATATTTTTTCTATATTATGTTTATATATATATCAGACTTATTATATTATTATATATATAAATTTCTATTTAGATTATATTAGATTATAAACGGAATAAATAAAAAATAATAATATAAATAACTTAAAAAATTTGACTTATATTTCAGTTTCATTATTCTCTAGAATTTAGAAGAGTCTGGAATCTTAAATAATTTCGAATTTAAATTTTATATATTATATTTTTTTTATATTGAAAACCTAGAAAAAAAGATTTTTAAAATGGCACGTTATGTGTAATCTAACTATAGTAATTAGTAATTCTTTTTTGTAATTACTTTTTTCAATAGGGAGAGATGGCTGAGTGGACGAAAGCGTCGGATTGCTAATCCGCTGTACGAGTCATTCGTACCGAGGGTTCGAATCCCTCTCTTTCCGTTTCTGTTGATGATTTACTATTTTTTATCTTTCCAATTTCTTGAATTCTTTTTATTTTTTTTATAAAAAAAAATAAGACACTAAAAAAAAGTAAGGAAACTTCTCTTTTATTCTTCACGTCCAGGATTACGTCCTGGGTCATTAGATAGAAATCCGAAAATGAAGAGAGAAACAAAGAATATCACTACTGTGTAAACGAAGAGTTTGAGAGTAAGCATTACACAATCTCCAAGATCTTTTTGTGTAAAAAAGAGAATAGATTCCCCCATATATTCTATAAAAGAAAAAAAAATTCATTTGTATTTGTTAAGTGTTAGGAGCCTCCATAATAAACAATCGCTTTCCGACCCACAATTTTTGTGGAAGACCTCACAGGGCCTTTCACGGAAATTTTTGTTAGAACGATAAAGGAAGTGATTCCCATTTTTCGAGGCTATTCTATCCAAGACTTTTTCTATTTGAAATTTGAATTGAGAGTTCATACTATAAAACGTATCTGATCTTTTCATTTATTAGTATAACCATATTTGAAATTTTTCTCGAATAAATCGTTTTCTAGGACGATATTTTAAATCTCATCGAAAACTTACAGCAGCTTGCCAAACAAAGGCTAGTAGAAAAAAGAGTAGAGGTATGACTGGCATAAAATCGACGATTGGACTCAAAAATGCATAGGCTTCGGGCAATTTGGCGAATAAAAAACTACTCGAAGAAAGGGTAGAATTAAGACAAATACAGATCAAACTAAAGATATTAAGCATAGCAGACATCTTTTTTATTGAAGATTATTGCATTTTGATTGAGTTATTGATATAAGATAAGCGAAAATTTAAAAAATCCTTTCGTTTCTTTTTTTTTTTTGAACTTACTCAATCAAAAACTCTTCCATTCTCAAATAAAAAGAGAATAGAAGAAATCATACTTTCATACATTATCTTAATTAAATTATATGTAATGATCAAGAAATTCTGTTTGTTTAATTCTATACCTATATGTGTGAAAATCAAAATAACAATCGACTGGATTCTATAGAGATTTTGGCTGGAATTGACGAACAATCAATAACAAGATTAGTGTAGAGTAGAAATCTAAGTGGGGCGTGGCCAAGTGGTAAGGCAACGGGTTTTGGTCCCGCTATTCGGAGGTTCGAATCCTTCCGTCCCAGAGCATATGGATTCTATCCAAAAATTTTTTGACCAAGGGACTTTTTGTAAAAAAAAAGTGTAGTCTTATATTATATAGAGTATTATATATAGAGTATCTAGATAATTTTTTCTTCTTTCGCTTTTTTTATTTAAAGATTCGTTTCTGAATTCTATCTTTTTCACAAACGGAATTGACACACACAGATCTAACTGAATCCAATTGTGATCTAATACAGGCAAGATAGGATAATAGATTGATTCTTAAAATTTCAATGAAAATCCATATGGAAGGAATTTAGTTACTTATGCCGTGTGTCTATTTCTATATAAAAATAAAAAAATATAAATATAAAAAATAATAGTTATGTTAATATTAATAGAATTATCAAAGATGTATTCATACTAAAAATGCGAAAGCAATTCTATATTCTCTATCCCTTAAAGGAGGCGGTGAAATTCTAAATTTGCCGTATTGTGTATATGTATTCGAAACAAGAGTCTATTTTAGTACTTATTTAATTGAATCAATAGGATTAAAGCTCCGATGCTAACCGTGTTGGGGTAAAATAACAAGGAAGAAAAATATTGAATTTAGGTCTGTTTTGTTTCGTTTTGTACCTAGACAGTTTATGATTTTGTAAATAAAAAGGGGTGCTTTTTTTTTGGGGGGGGTTATGACCCCCGGTACCTATAGATAATTGGGCGAGGGGGTAGATAAGAGTTAATCAACAAGAAAAGGTGTCAATTTAAATATCTACCCGAATCTCATTTCGAATCGAATTATCAAAACATTAAGTTTCAAACTACATATGTAACTTAATGTTTTGATAATTCGTATTTTGTTCTTTATTTTATAACGAACATAACGAACGAATAAGTAGAAATCCATGTAATGGTTGAAAGGAAAGGCGATTCATTTAGCCATTTTATTCACCTTAATTGAAAATTTATTGAACCCCAAAAGAAATACGTAACGTATAAAATTAGGAAAGATTCTTACCTTATCTATATAACCTTTGATCTCAGTAAGAAGGGTTTACGATTTTTGTTTTTGTGAAAAAAATAAGATTTGTTTTTACAAGTTATCATTTCGATAGACCTATCGGGTTTATTTTTTATTTAAATCATTAATACTGAGTTCTAGAAAAAGCTGTATTTCTTTTTGATTTTTCTTGTAAATGTAAAAAATATTCCTAATTCAACATCATTTTTGGAATTTTTTTTACACTTATTCATTTACTTAGTTTATCTTATATTTATATATAACTTTCTATTTCGAATTTCTCTTTCGAATCCCATAATACTACTATCAATCAATATAAAATAGATATAGAAAATTTAGTAAAATAAAATTCGATATAATTTTATATTAAATATAAGAAATTTTATATTAAATATAAGATAAGAAAAGGGTGAATATCCGTATATTCTTTAATGCCAATAATAGAATATTATATATTGAATCTAGAATATCTATTTAATAGAGAATAAAGTATAGATTTCTATGTACGTACCGCCTAAACCAATGACTATTCATGATTCCATAATTGAATCAATTGCATACCGGTTCAAAATTTGAGGAATGTTATGGTAAAACTTCGTTTGAAACGATGTGGTAGAAAGCAACGCGCGACTTGAAGGACATTATCTGATGTGGATTTTTATATCCACCATTTTATATGGAAAAAGGTGCTCTTGGCTCGACATCCCCTGTTCTGTTAGACTAGTACCCACACTTTTTTTTGTGTTGTAGTTAATTTAAACTAGTACATGATGGAGCTCGAGTAGAAAGTATTGATTCATTTCTTAAGAGCAAGAATCTAGGGTTAGTGTGAATCAATAAATTAGAACAACTTCGTAAGTATATTTGTGACAGATAAATCGAAAGGATCCAACCCCACCAAGTTTCCAATCCAAAAGGAAAATTTGTTGGAATTGATAAATCCTTTTCGATAACAAAGTATATTGTGAAAGAATCAAGCGCAAGTGTTTGTATGATTCTTTTCTTTGATAAACAATCACAAAAGGGGTATGTTGCTGCCATTTTGAAAGGATTAAAGATCAACGAAGTAATGTATAAACCTAATGATTTAAAGCAAAGAGATTCCGAAACAAGGAAAGGCCCTTTTCATTCTCAATTGTATCAACAACTAAATTAGAATGAAGAAGAATTCCAATAGAGGTTAAATAAGCCAGACAAAGGGGGGGTTAGAGACCACTCAATAAATATAAATTAAATTTTTCTTTTGAGTTATTTGAGAGTTATTCAACTTGAGTTATGGGTGCAAATGGTTTTTTCCGGAAAGAAGAATAAGAGAAAAAGGGGGCTTAATTCTTAGTCTAATTAATTTGATGGTTTTATGGATCTATTTGCCATTAGAAGTTTATATATTCATAACTTGAAAAAAAAGAAGAAATCATTTTTCTTGAGCCGTACGAGGATAAAACTTCTTATACGTTTCTAGGGGGGGTATTGTTCATATAATCTATCCCAATGAGCTGTCTATCGAATTGTTGCAATTGATGTTCGGTCCCGAAGAGAAGGAAGAGATCTTCGGAAAGTTGGTTTTTATGATCCAATAAAGAATCAAACTTATTTAAATGTTCCCGCTATTCTATATTTTCTTGAAAGGGGTGCTCAACCTACTGGAACTGTTTATAATATTTTAAAGAAAGCAGAGGTTTTTAAATAACTTCGCCCTAATGAAACAAAATTAACTTAATTACCTGCAACAAGTACAACAACAAAGGGACTTGAGCGATTCATATGTATATAGTTTTATATAACCCTTTCTTTTCTAATGAATGATCAAAATAAAAATTTTAAGATGTCTAGAAAAAAGATCAAGTGAACAAACGAAGAAAGTTTTATATTGACCAACTCACTAACAGTAGGAGTTGGATCTAGCAATCGAAAATTCTGACATTCCTTTCAATTGGATGGTTTTCTTTGGAACTATACTAAAAAAGAATGAATTATTTGACGTATAATTATTGAGATTTTGTCTACTTCTTTTGTATTTCGCTCTACATTCTTTCCTTTCTAATCATGTACCTTATTTAGATAGTGCCAATCCAACACAAGTTCTTTATTTATTTTTGTGTTTTTTTTTTAACATACATATTGACAAGAGTGTAGTGAACAAATATAATTCAAGTGTAAATGGATCCATTTTTTTTCTATTTTTTTGTACTACATACAAAAAACAGGTTTTGGTTTTTACTTTATTCAAAGATTCGTTGAATTTGTTGTGATACAAAACCCAATTTTTTATAAGGAAATTTATAGATAATTGAAAAAAGAATCTCTTAAAAAATATAGAGATAGAAAGATAGAGAAATAAAATAGAAAATATATAGAATGTACTAGTTTTTTATTTTAAAATTTATTGTATTGTCAGTTGATCTTTTTTTTTTGCTAATTCAAATTTTTGGTTGTCTTGTCTAATTTCTTTATTTTGATCTCGATTGTATCTATATACTATATGCTCTTTGGGTTGCTAACTCAACGGTAGAGTACTCGGCTTTTAAGTGCGGCTAGGTTCTTTTACACATTTGGATGAAGCAAGGGATTCGTCCACACTATCGGTAGAGTTTGTAAGACCACGACTGATCCTGAAAGGAATGAATGGAAAAAAGAGCATGTCGTATCAATGGAGAATTATGAAACAATTTCGTTCTTATTAGATCGGTACAAAACCTTTGGTTGAATTCTTAGAACGAAATGAATTCAAAGTTGGGTCGATTGAATACATGGATCGAGCCTTATGGCTCTAATTGTAGGGAAAGAAAAAGAAACGAGCTTATGTTCTTAATTGGAACGATTACCCGCCCTAATTAAACGTTAAAAATAGATTAGTGCCTGATGCGGAGCGGCTTTTCCAGGAGTGGATTACCGATTTTTTAGTGAATCCTAACTATTAGCCATTTTCTTTTCTAATGGAAAATGGAGATGAATGTGTAGAAGAAACAGTATATTGATAAGGATACTTTTTTTCCAAAATAAAAAGAGCGATTGAGTTGAAAAAATAAAGGATTTCTAACCATCTTCTTATCCTATAATTATATAGGAACAAAACCAATTAGATGGAAAAAAGATAGAGAGTCCGTTGATTAGTTTACCTGTTTCCGAGGGATCTATTTTTTTGTACTAGAATACCTTGTTTTGACTGTATCGCACTATGTATCATTTTATAACCCAAGAAACCCTCTACTTTTCTTTTCGTTTCAGGTCGATGGAGGAATTCCAAGGATATTTAGAATTAGCTAGATCTTGGCACGATGATTTTTTATACCCCCTTATCTTTCAGGAATATATTTATGCACTTGTACATGATCAGGATTTAGGTTTAAACAGATCCATTTTGTTGTCAAATAAAAAAAAAAGTTCTGACACAAAATACAGTTTACTAGTTATAAAACGTTTAGTTATTCGAATGTATCAACAGAATTATTTGATTCTTTCTGTTAATGATTCTAACAAAACCGAATTTCTTGTGCCCAAGAAAAATTTGTATTCTCAACAGATCTCAGAGGTATTTGCAACTATTACGGAAATTCCATTTTCTATGCGATTAATATCTTCCCTAGACGGAAAAGAACTAAAAAAATATCAAAATTTACGATCAATTCATTCAATATTTCCTTTTTTAGAGGACAAATTTTTACGTTTAAATTATGTGTTAGATATATTGATACCTCACCCTGTCCATCTGGAAATCTTGGTTCAAACTATTCGTTACTGGGTAAAAGATACTTCTTGTTTGCATTTATTACGATTCTTTCTTTATGAGTATTGTAATAGTGTTATTACTCTAAAGAGATCTGTTTCCGATTTTTCAAAAAAAAAAAATAAAAGATTCTTATTGTTCCTATATAATTCCTACGTGTGTGAATGCGAATCCATCTTCGTTTTTCTCCGCAATCAATCCTCTCATTTACGATCGACATCTTACGGAGGCTTTCTTGCACGAGTTTATTTCTACCTAAAGTTAGAACATTTTGTAAAAGTATTTACTAAGCATTTTGGGGTTATCCTGTGGTTCTTCAAGGACCCTTTTCTGCATTATGTTAGATATCAGGGAAAGTGGATTCTGGCTTCAAGGGGGGCATTTTTTCTGATGACTAAATTGAAATATTACTTTGTCAATTTCTGGCAATATAATTTTTCCCTGTGGTTGCAAACAAGAAGAATCTATATCAATCAATCATCAAATCGGCCCATGGAGTTTATGGGTTTTCTTTTAAGTGTACGACTAAACCCGTCCGTGGTACGGAGTCAAATGTTAGAAAATGCATTCTTAATAGATAATGGTATTAAGGAGTTTGAGACCCTAGTTCCAATTATGCCTCTAATTGG